AGCGTTTTAATCTATATATTAAATTAAAGGATGTCTAGATGATAGGGTTGTCGGTGCCAAACTATGGTGGGGTATACAAAAAGTTTATTAATGTATACTTTAATTAAAGGGTGATCTAGATGATAGGGTTGTCGGTGCCAAACTATGGTGGGGTATACAAAAAGTTTATTAATGTATACTTTAATTAAAGGGTGATCTAGATGATAGGGTTGTCGGTGCCAGACTTTGGTGGGGTATACAAAAAGTTTATTAAGTAGGGTTTGGTGGATATACGCTGTCGGGACCTCCTGGTTTAGGGGTTTGACAGGAATAACAGGGATCGTTCAGCGTAGGGGGGTAGGGGGGTTTAGCCGCGCAGAAGCCGGGGAGATCTTAGGTATCTATGAAGTGGTAAACAGACCTTATGCACTTGATATATATTATGCAGTTCTTTATAGAATATCTTTTAACCATGATCCGTCAGTCCTCTGGAGTCCAAGATCTAATACGACCTTGTTAGTTTTCTCAGTGTGCACTTGTATATGCAAATTGAAAGGAAAGAAAAAAAAAAGACAACGTTATGCATATAAGAGAACGCCCGGCTTGGTGGGTAACGAACAGTAAGATTGACACCATTAACCAGATGCATTGCATTCGGCTTTCAGGGGCTGGTTTCTTAAGGATAGCCCATGAAATAGGAACCAAATGCCAGGAATAGTTCACGAGATGCGACCTAATACGATATCTGCCCCTGACCATCAATAAGAGTTAGCCTACTGATAAATCGTTGGTCGGTTCTTACTACATTAAACGGAACCGATGCTGAAAGTTGGTGGGTAAAGACGGAGCCCGTGTTAGCTGGAGGTATGTTGTTTAGCAATTAATCAAGTTAGAACGGTTCCGTTGGTGGTTATCCGAGTCTTGCTTAATGTAAACCTTGGGTTAGTGCTGATGTATGAGGGCTTAAAACCACTAATGTTGATAATACATATGATGTACTACTCACGTGCCCATAATAATATATGGGTCAGTACATAATATGCAATATTATACATAGAGATGTATTGTCTACAGAGTATATGGGGCATATACTTTTTATATTACATCTAGGCGCCAGAGGGTAGTTTAACTTAGAATCTTAGCTTTGGGAGTTAAGGGTGGGAGTTAAAATCTCCTCTCTCTGAGCACTAGGGAGGGGTTTAACCTCCGACTTCCGGATTACAAGACCGGCGCTCTTACACTGAGCTACTAGGGCAGGCTCATTCGAGGGCTTTATTCTCAGCCCATCCGGCTAGGGGTGCCAAGACTAGGAAGATGGTGAAGTAAATCACTGAGGCAACTTGGCCGATGATAATAAAGGGGTGTTCCACGGGTATACCCCCAATTCATGTAAGGATGAGTATATCTGCTACTAGGGTCCAGAACAAGAACTGAGTGAGGGGGCGGAAGGTGAGACCTCGTTGCTTAGACGTATGAAGGATGGGCACTACTATAAGTACCAGAATAGAAAATAGCAGGGCAAGGACACCACCGAGCTTATTGGGGATTGATCGAAGGATGGCGTAGGCGAAAAGGAAATACCATTCGGGCTTGATGTGGGGCGGGGTCACCAGGGGGTTGGCGGGAGTAAAATTATCCGGATCCCCAAGAAGGTTGGGTGCAAAGAGGGCCAGGGATGTTAATCCTAGGAGTATGGCTACAAACCCAAGTAGGTCTTTGTATGAAAAGTATGGGTGAAACGAGATTTTATCAGCATCAGAGTTAATACCAGCTGGGTTATTAGATCCGGTCTGATGGAGAAAAAGGAGGTGAACAACTGTTGCGGCTGCAATAACAAAGGGAAATAGGAAGTGAAAGGCAAAAAATCGTGTTAGGGTGGCGTTGTCTACTGAAAATCCGCCTCAAATTCATTGTACGAGGGCACCGCCCACATATGGAACCGCGGAGAGGAGATTTGTAATAACGGTTGCGCCTCAGAAAGATATTTGTCCTCATGGGAGGACGTAGCCCACGAAGGCTGTCATTATTGTGAGGAGTAAGAGTACAACTCCGACATTTCAGGTTTCCTTATATAGGTATGATCCATAATAAAGTCCCCGAGCAATGTGTATATAAATGCAAATAAAGAAGAAAGATGCTCCATTGGCGTGGATATTTCGGATGAGTCAGCCGTAGCTTACGTCTCGACAGATGTGACAGACAGAGGAAAAAGCTGTAGAAATGTCAGAGGTGTAGTGTATTGCCAGAAACAATCCTGTAAGAATTTGAGTGGCCAGACATAATCCCAGAAGTGAGCCAAAGTTTCATCAAACTGAGATGTTTGAGGGGGCTGGGAGGTCGACTAGTGCGTCATTAGCAATCTTTAGGAGGGGGTGGGTTTTTCGGAGGTTAGCCATTAGGTTCTTGTAGTTGAATAACAACGGTGGTTTTTCAAGTCATTAGTTTCGGTTAGAGTCCGAGCAGGAATTATGACTTATTTTGTGTCTTTATTTCTATTGGGGTTGGTTTTAGGGCTTGTAGCTGTTGCATCAAACCCCGCTCCATACTTTGCTGCCTTGGGATTAGTTGTGGCAGCGGGTGTCGGTTGTGGGGTCTTAGTGGGGCATGGAGGGTCTTTCTTATCTTTGGTCTTATTCTTGATTTATCTGGGGGGTATGCTCGTAGTGTTTGCCTATTCGGCTGCTTTGGCTGCTGAGCCCTTTCCTGAGTCTTGAGGCGATCGCTCGGTTTTAGGGTACGTAATGGTTTACTTAGTGGGGGTGGCTTTGGTGGCAGGTTGATTTTGGGGCGGTTGATATGAAACTTCCTGGGTTGCGGTAGATGAATTTAAAGAGTTTTCCGTTGTACGGGGGGACACGAGTGGGGTAGCCTTAATATACTCTTCAGGTGGGGGAATGTTAATCGTGTGTGCGTGGGTTCTTCTTTTGACATTGTTTGTAGTGTTAGAATTAACACGAGGTCTTAGTCGGGGGGCGCTTCGGGCCGTTTAGGCCGAGGTAAGTAAGATAGCCAAGGTTGTTGATAGGAAAAACAGTGTGAGGTACGTCTTAATCATTCCCTGCTGAATGTTGCTGGTCGTCGTCACCATAGGTAGGTGCGTGGAAATAACCCCTTTTGGTCCAATTTTTTCAAATCATGTCTGATCCACTATTTGGCTAGCAATGGTTTGTCCAAGAGTCAGGTTAAGTTTGGGGGCCAGTCGGTGTACAATGGCTGGGAAAAAGCCTAGTATGTTAGAGAAGTTATGTATTACAAGGTTGGGTGTGGTTTTAAATTGTTTGTTGGTTAAAGACGCAAGTTCTAGTGCAATTAAAAACCCTGTAATGGTAACTAAGAGGGCGGCTAACTTTAAAGAGGGGGGCATAGTTATTACAGGGGTTTTGGAGGGGAGGAAGTTTGAGGTAATTAAAAGCCCTGCAACAATACTTCCTCAGGCTAGTCGCTTGATCGGATTAATAACGGACGGGTTGTTTTCATTGATGGGAGATATGGTTGCGAAACGGGGGTGTCCTATAGACACGAAAAATACAACTCGAAGACTATATACGGCAGTGAAAGAGGTAGCCAGTAGGGTAAGGGTTAGGGCTCAGGCGTTTAGGTGAGATGTGTTTAAGGCTTCAATAATAGCATCTTTAGAAAAGAAACCTGCCAAGAATGGGGTGCCAGTGAGTGCTAGGCTGCCGATTGTAAGGCAGGTGGAGGTGATAGGGGTGAGGTTGTGTATGCCTCCCATCTTTCGAATGTCCTGCTCGTCGTTTAAGCTGTGAATAATTGATCCGGAGCAAAGGAATAGCATGGCTTTAAAGAAAGCGTGGGTACAGATGTGAAGAAAGGCTAGCTGGGGCTGATTTAATCCAATGGTTACCATCATTAGTCCTAGCTGGCTGGATGTAGAGAATGCGACGATCTTCTTGATGTCGTTCTGTGTTAGGGCGCAGGTAGCGGTGAAAAGGGTGGTTAGGGCACCAAGGCATAAGCAGGTGGTTAGGGCTATTTGGTTATTTTCTATAAGGGGGTGGAGCCGAATGAGTAGAAAAATGCCTGCAACAACCATGGTGCTAGAGTGCAGTAGGGCAGATACCGGTGTGGGGCCTTCCATTGCGGAAGGAAGCCAGGGATGAAGTCCAAATTGTGCTGATTTACCGGTAGCTGCCAAGATAAGGCCCATGAGGGGAAGTGTGAGGTCAAGGTCCTTTGAGGAGGCAAACATTTGCTGAATTTCTCAGGAGTTGAGGTTTGTTGCGAATCAAGCTATACTTAAGATAAGCCCGATGTCCCCCACCCGGTTATACACAACGGCCTGTATAGCAGCTGTGTTGGCATCAGCTCGGCCATATCACCACCCAATAAGTAGAAAAGATATAATGCCAACCCCCTCTCAGCCAATGAAGAGTTGAAATATATTATTGGCTGTTACTAGTACAATTATTGCCACTAAGAATAGGAGTAAATACTTAAAGAATCGGTTCATGTCAGGGTCGGCGTGCATATATCATGATGCAAACTCAAGAATTGATCAAGTCACGTACAGGGCAATGGGGGTGAAGATAATGGAGTAGTGGTCAAACTTGAAACTTAGGTTTACATCAAAGGTTGAGGTGTTTATTCACTGTCAGTTGGTAACAATTGTCTCTGTTCCTTGGTCAAGGAAAATAAATAAGGGAAGGAGGCTTACTAGGAAGGCCATCTTAACGGAGGTCTTGACATGGGTGAGGGCTCAGCCTTCTTGGTGTTGATTTGGGTTCAGGGTGGTTACAAGAGGATAAATAAGAAGTGCTAAAATCATTAGAAGGGTTGAGCTTAAGATGAGTGTGGTTGGGTGCATAGCTGCTACTTGGAGTTGCACCAAGAGTCTTTGGTTCCTAAGACCAACGGATGAGCTATTATCCTTTAGAAGCACGAGTGAACCACGGATTTTAACCGAGGGGGTAGAAGATTAGCAGTCCCTACTGTCAACAGACCTCTCTCGGTGGATAAGAGGACTCTAACCTCTGTCTTTAGAATCACAATCTAATGTTTTGGTTAAACTATATCTACAGAAACATCAGCCTCACATAAGCTCTGGTTTAAGAATTAGGAGAATGATGGGGATAAGGTGTAGAGTAATAAGTAGGTGTTCTCGGGTGTGGGCGGGGTCAAGGGCAATGATGTGGGAGGGGAGGGGCCCTCGTTGGGTTATTAGAAATAGATATAAGGAGTAGCTGGCTGTAATCAGCGTTCCAATACCCGTGAGCAGGAGGGTCCAGGGGGATCAGTTGAACATGGTGGTAATAATTATCAGTTCTCCTATTAGATTAGGTAGGGGTGGTAGGGCCAGGTTGGCTAAACTGGCTACGAATCACCAGGTGGTTATTAGGGGCAAAACCATCTGTATGCCTCGGGCTAGTAGCATGGTTCGGCTGTGTGTTCGCTCGTAGCTTGTGTTAGCTAGGCAGAATAGTGCTGAAGAGGCAAGACCATGTGCAATTATAAGAATGATTGCACCAGTAAAACCCCAGGGTGTTTGAACTAGGATGCCCCCTGCAACCAGTCCTATGTGGCCTACTGAGGAGTAGGCGATTAGTGACTTCAGATCTGTTTGACGTAGGCAGATAGACCCGGTTATGATAATTCCCCAGAGGGCTAGCACAATAAAAGGGTATGCTAGTTCCTTAGTTAGTGGGTCTAATATAACTATCATGCGTATTATACCATATCCGCCTAGTTTAAGAAGAACAGCAGCTAATACTATGGAGCCTGCGATTGGGGCTTCTACATGGGCTTTGGGCAGTCAAAGGTGAACCCCGTATAGAGGCATTTTCACAAGAAAGGCTAAAAGGCAGGCAGCCCACCAGAGCTTATCCCCTCATGTTATAAGGTGGAGGGGCTGTGTATATTGCAGTGTTAGCATGGATAGAGTCCCATTGTCATTTTGTAGAAGCAAGAGGGCCACTAGGAGGGGTAGGGACCCGGCTAGGGTATAAAATAAGAAGTAGGTGCCTGCATTAAGGCGTTCTGTCTGGTTTCCCCACCGTGTGATGATGATTAGTGTTGGGAGGAGTGTAGCCTCAAATATAACATAAAACATAATAATTTCTGTGGCTCCAAATGCTAAAATTAAGAATAGCTGAAGAGAGACCAAGAGAGAGATGTAGGCTCGTTGGCGGTTGAGGGGTTCGGGGTTAATGTGATTCTGACTGGCGAGAATTATTAGGGGGAGTAATCAGCAGGTTAATACCAGCAGGGGTGTTGATAGGGGGTCTGTAGCTAAATAAAGGTTGGAAGAGGTTCACCCGGTTTCTGAGGATCACTTGAGCCAGGACAAACTTGCTAGGGCGATAAGCAAACTTTGGGCAACGGATGTTGTTCATAGTCACTTTGCAGGGCTCAGCCATACCGTAGGGAAGAGCATGAGTGTTGGAATAAGAATTTTTAACATTGGAGAAGGTTCAGGCTTTGTAGGCGGTCCGTACCATGTGTTCGTGCAGTTGCTACCAATAGGGCCAAGCCTGCGCTAGCTTCACAGGCTGAGAAGGCCAGCAGCAGTATAGGGGCGACTGAATATCCCGTAGCCTCTATTTGAAGTGCCCACAGGGACAGGGCAATGAATAGGGAGAGCATCATTCCCTCTAGGCAAAGAAGGGCTGAGAGAAGGTGGGTGCGGTGGAACGCGAGTCCTATTAGTCCTAGGACAAAGGCTGAGGTAAAGCTGAAGTGTACTGGTGTCATAAGGCGGTCATGGACTTAAACCATGGTCTTTTGAGCCGAAATCAAGAGTCTTGTCTTGGACTAACTGCCTATTCAGCTCATTCTAGTCCCCCTTGAGTTCACTCATAGATTAATCCCAGAGTGAGGAGAGCAAGGACGGCGGCGGATCAGGCAAGCGTGAGAGCGGGGGTGGCTAGCTGGTCTCCTCAGGGGAGGGGAAGAAGAAGGGCGATTTCCAGGTCAAACAGGAGAAACAAGATAGCGATAAGGAAAAATCGTAGTGAGAAGGGTAATCGGGCGGAGCCCAGGGGGTCAAACCCGCACTCATAGGGTGATAGTTTCTCTGCATCTGGTGTAATTTGCGGTAATCAGAAAGAAACAGTGGCCAGCACTGCAGATAGGGTGATGGTAATAGTAATAACTGTCGTGATTAAGTTCATTATCTTTCCCTGGATTTTAACCAAGACCGGGTGATTGGAAGTCACTTATACGCATTAATACTAGAAAGACTATGATCCTCATCAGTAAATAGAGACGTAAAGGAAGAGTCATACTACGTCCACGAAGTGTCAATATCAGGCGGCAGCTTCAAAGCCGAAATGGTGTTCGGATGTAAAGTGGTATTGAATCTGTCGAATTAGGCAGACGGCTAGAAAAGTAGAGCCGATAATTACGTGTAGGCCGTGGAATCCTGTAGCGACAAAGAAAGTGGAGCCATACACGCCGTCGGCGATTGTGAAGGGGGCTTCGTAGTATTCTATGCCCTGAAGAAAGGTGAAGTAGAACCCGAGTAAGATGGTAAGGGTGAGGGATTGGATAGCTTGCTTTCGCTCGCCCTCCATAATGCTGTGGTGGGCTCATGTGACGGTAACACCAGATGCTAGAAGGACCGCGGTGTTTAGTAGTGGAACTTCAAAGGGGTCGAGAGTAATAATGCCTGTGGGGGGTCAGCAACCCCCTAGTTCAGGTGTAGGGGCTAGACTAGAGTGGTAAAAAGCCCAGAAAAAGCCTAAGAAAAAGAATACTTCGGAGGTGATGAATAAAACCATGCCATATCGTAGGCCTTTTTGGACTGGGGGGGTGTGGTGTCCTTGGAACGTGCCTTCCCGAATAATATCTCGTCATCACTGGTATATGGTCAGAAGTATAAGAACATTTCCTATCGTTAAGAGTGTGAGTGAGTGGAAGTGGAATCAGACTGCAGTGCCTGATGTGAGTAAAAGGGCGGCAATTGCGCCGGTTAGTGGTCAGGGGCTAGGGTCAACCATGTGGTATGCGTGTGCTTGGTGTGCCATTAGACGTTTTCTTGTAGATAAAGGCTTAGAAGGAGGACGAAGACGTAGGCTTGGATTATAGCAACGGCAATTTCAAGAAGAGTGAGCAAGAACAGGACGATAGCAGTAAGAATTGCTACTGTTGGTATTAGGGGAAGAAGGACGAAGGCTGCTGTTGCGATTAGTTGAATTAGAAGGTGGCCTGCCGTTAAATTGGCTGTAAGTCGTACGCCAAGGGCAAGGGGGCGGATGAAGAGGCTAATTGTTTCGATAATAATAAGAACTGGGATGAGGGGAACAGGGGTTCCTTCTGGTAAAAGGTGCCCTAGGGCGGCGGTAGGCTGGTTTCGCATGCCAATAATCACCGTCGCAAGTCACAGCGGAACTGCAAGTCCCATATTTAGTGAGAGCTGTGTAGTTGGGGTGAAGGTATATGGAAGTAGGCCCAGTATATTCAAGGTAATAAGGAACAATATTAAAGAAGTCAACATGACTGCTCACTTGTGTCCCCCTAGGTTTAAGGGAAGGAGAAGTTGTTGGGTAAATCGGTTAATAAACCAGCCTTGCAGGGTAATAAGGCGGTTATTTAACCATCGGGCAGATGGAGTCGGGAAAAGAATTCATGGTAGGGTTAGTGCTACAGCAATAAGTGGGATGCCTAGGTAAGTTGGGCTTATAAATTGGTCAAAGAAGCTTAGTGTCATGGTCAGTTTCAGGGCTCAGGTTTAGCTTTTTCAGTGCTTTGTGAAGTAGGCTCATTTGTGAAGGTGTGGCCAAGGACTTTTGGGGGGATAACAGTTAGGAAAACCAGTCACGAGAATACCAAGATGGCAAATCAGGGGGCGGGGTTGAGTTGGGGCATGTCACTAGGGGTGGTTGGGGGCCACCAGTCTTTAGCTTAAAAGGCTAACGCTACTCCCGATTTAGCTTCTTAGTGAGGCATCTTCAAGTATTATAGTGGATCATTTCTCGAAGTGTTCTAGAGGTACTGCTTCAACAACGATAGGCATGAAGCTGTGATTAGCCCCGCAAATCTCAGAACACTGTCCGTAGAACACCCCAGGTCGGGAGGCAATAAAGGCTGTCTGGTTTAAACGTCCGGGGACGGCGTCTATTTTTACTCCTAGAGAAGGGACAGCTCAGGAGTGAAGTACATCTTCAGCTGAAACGAGAACTCGGATTGGGGATTCTACGGGTACGACCATTCGATGGTCTGCTTCTAAAAGGCGAAATTGGCCGGGGAGGAGGTCCTGAGTCGGGATTATATAGGAGTCAAAGCCTAGGTCTTCATAGTCGGTATATTCGTAACTTCAATATCATTGGTGGCCCATTGCTTTAATGGTGAGGTGGGGGTCATTAATTTCGTCTATAAGGTAGAGGATTCGAAGGGAGGGGAGAGCAATAAGAATAAGGATGACTGCTGGGAGGATAGTTCAAACGATCTCAATTTCTTGAGAATCGAGGATATATTTGTTAGTAAGTTTAGTAGAGACTATTGCTACGATGATATAAAGCACTAGTGTGCTAATAAGAAGAACAATCATAAGAGCATGGTCGTGGAAGTGAAGAAGTTCTTCTATTACAGGTGAGGCCGCGTCTTGGAATCCTAGTTGTGAGGGATGTGCCATTGTAGCTAAGTGCTCAAGACACGCGGGGTTTTAACCCACAACTTTGCCTTGACAAGGCAGTGCAATATACTAGTTTTACTAGTGTCTTATGGAAGAAAGTGGCAGAGTGGTTATGCGGCTGGCTTGAAACCAGCACATGGGGGTTCAATTCCTCCCTTTCTCGCTATGTTGCTTGTACTTGTACAAACGCCGGCTCCTCAAATGTATGATAGGGCGGGGGACACCCGTGTAGTCACTCTACGTTTGTTGAAGTTAGCTCAATTGATGCTACTTCCCGTTTGGCGGCAAAGGCTTCTCAAAGAATAAATAAAAACATGATTACAGCAACTAGGGAAATAAGGGACCCAATTGAGGAGACAGTGTTTCAAAGTGTATAGGCGTCTGGATAATCAGAATACCGTCGTGGTATTCCTGCAAGGCCTAGGAAATGTTGGGGGAAAAAGGTTAAATTAACACCGATAAACATAATTCCGAAGTGGATTTTTGTTCATGTGCTATGTAGGGTATACCCAGTAAATAGTGGGAATCAGTGTACGAAAGCACCCATGATGGCAAAGACAGCTCCTATTGACAAGACGTAGTGGAAGTGGGCGACTACGTAGTAAGTATCATGAAGGACGATGTCTAAGGAGGAGTTTGCCAGGACAATGCCCGTTAGTCCGCCTACTGTAAATAGGAAAATAAACCCCAGAGCTCAAAGAAGTGGTGTTTCCCACTTGATTGAGCCGCCGTGTAGCGTAGCTAATCAGCTAAATACTTTTACCCCTGTTGGAATGGCAATAATCATGGTGGCGGATGTGAAGTAGGCACGAGTGTCGACATCCATTCCAACAGTAAACATGTGGTGGGCTCAGACGATAAACCCCAGTAGGCCAATGGCCATTATAGCCCACACCATTCCCATGTACCCGAAGGGTTCTTTCTTGCCCGAGTAGTATGCAACAATGTGTGAGATTATACCAAAGCCTGGAAGAATAAGAATATATACTTCCGGGTGGCCAAAGAATCAAAATAGGTGCTGATACAGAATTGGGTCTCCTCCTCCTGCTGGGTCAAAGAAAGTGGTGTTTAGGTTTCGATCTGTAAGCAGCATGGTAATACCTGCTGCCAGCACAGGGAGGGAAAGTAGTAAAAGGACGGCGGTGATCAAAACGGCTCAAACAAAAAGGGGTGTTTGATACTGCGAGATGGCCGGGGGCTTCATGTTAATAATGGTTGTAATAAAATTAACGGCTCCTAAAATAGAGGAAATACCAGCTAAGTGTAGGGAGAAGATAGTTAAATCAACGGAGGCTCCTGCGTGAGCGAGGTTGCCTGCTAGTGGGGGGTACACTGTTCATCCTGTACCGGCGCCGGCTTCAACCCCGGACGAGGCCAGGAGAAGAAGAAAGGACGGGGGAAGAAGTCAGAAGCTCATGTTATTTATTCGGGGAAATGCTATATCGGGTGCTCCGATCATAAGGGGGATTAGTCAGTTTCCAAAGCCTCCAATCATAATTGGCATAACTATAAAGAAAATCATAACGAAAGCATGGGCCGTAACGATTACATTATAAATTTGATCGTCCCCCAGAAGGGCCCCGGGCTGGCTTAGCTCAGCTCGGATTAAAAGGCTTAGGGCTGTGCCGACTATTCCGGCTCAGGCACCAAATACTAAATAAAGGGTGCCAATGTCTTTGTGGTTGGTTGAGAAAAATCATCGTGTGATTGCCACAGGTAGGGTGGCTGAGAGTTTAAGCGGTGGATTGTAACCCCACGAACAGAGGTTTAAGTCCTCTCCTTATCAAGCCTTGTGGTGTACTACACGTCAGATTGCAAACCTGAAGAAGTAGGCTAATAGCCTACCGGGGCTTTCCCCCGCCTCGCCGCCCCTGTGGCGGGGGAAAGTAGGTGGATGCTCGCTGGATAGAGCGCTTAGCTGTTAACTAAGAGTTTGTAGGATCGAGGCCTTCCCACCTAGAAAGGCTTTAGCTTAATTAAAGTGTCTGGGTTGCATTCAGAAGATGTGGGATAAAGTCCCGCAAGTCTTAACAAGGGCTGGGAGATTTTCACTCCCGCTTAGAGCTTTGAAGGCTCTTGGTCTTAGTGCTATCCTAAGCCCTTGTTAGAGATTTAGTAGGGCAGTTATAGCGGGGGTTAGGGGGAGAAGCCCTAGGGCTAAAACAGTGACGACTGAGAGCGGTATGGTAGCATGTACAAAATCCAGTCGTCAGGGGGCAGTGGCAGTAAGGGTGTTGGGATAAATAGTTAAGGTTATGGCGTAGCATAGTCGTAGATAAAAGTATAGGCTTAACAGGGCTGTTATAGCAGCTAGGGTAGCAGATAGCGGTAGTCCCTGCTTTGTCAGTTCTTGCAAGATTAGTCATTTAGGTATAAAACCCGAAAGAGGTGGTAAACCTCCAAGTGAGAGTAAAACTAGAATAGCTAGTGCGGCGAGGGCCGGTGCTTTAGTCCAGGAGGTTGCAAGAGCGTTAATGGTCAATGAGTTGTTTACTTTTATTGTTAAAAAGGCTGAAGATGTTATAATAATATATATAACTAGGCTGATCAGGGTGATGGAGGGTGCGAATTGCACAATGAGTACCATTCAACCAAGGTGGGCAATAGAAGAATATGCTAGGATTTTACGTAGCTGGGTTTGGTTTAGCCCGCCTCATCCGCCTACGAGGGTTGATAATAATCCTAGTGTCACCAATAGGGAGGAGTCTACGGCGGGGGCTATCTGGAGCATAAGTGCGAAAGGAGCAAGCTTCTGTCAGGTTGAAAGGATAAGTCCCGTCGTAAGGTCTAATCCTTGGAGGACCTCTGGAAGTCAAAAGTGTACGGGTGCTAAGCCTACTTTGAGGGCTAGGGCCAATATAGCAGTTGTAACCGCAAGGGGGTGGCTTAATTGTTGAATGCCTCATTCTCCAACTAGTCATGCGTTGGTGGTGCTGGCAAATAAAATTATTGCCGCAGCGGTTGCTTGTGTCAAAAAATATTTTGTTGTGGCCTCGACCGCTCGAGGGTGGTACTGCCGCGCCATGAGGGGGAGGATGGCAAGGGTGTTGATTTCTAGGCCTATTCATGCAAGAAGCCAGTGAGAGCTGGCAAATGTTAGTACCGTGCCCAGGCCTAGGCTTGAAAGTAAGATGGTGAGTACATAGGGGTTCATTAGTGAGGGAAGGATTTTAACCAACATATTTGGGGTATGGGCCCAAAAGCTTAATTAGCTGACCTTACTAGAAAGTGGTGTAGTGGAAGCACCAAGAGTTTTGATCTCTTGAGGATGGGTTCGAACCCCTTCTCTCTAGAATTGAGGGGACTTGAACCCCTATCAGCCACGCTATCAAGGTGGTCCTTAAGCATTCAGGCACAATTCCTTGCAGAATTAAACTTGGGGCGGTAGGCCCGCTAGTGCAATAGGGAGTGCAAGATGTCATAGGACAAGAGCCAGAGTTAGGGGTAGGAAGCTCTTCCAAACCAGATGTATAAGCTGATCATATCGAAAGCGGGGATATGAGGCCCGCACCCATAAAAACACGACAGATAGAAGGGCGGCCTTAGTCATGAGGTTTATTGCCGTGAGTTCAGGTAGGGCAGGGATGTGCGATGCTCCTAGGAAGAGGATGGTCGAGAGTGTATTCATAAGAAGGATGTTGGAGTACTCTGCCAGGAAAAAAAGGGCGAAAGGCCCTCCAGCATATTCTACATTAAAGCCTGAGACTAACTCCGACTCACCTTCTGTTAGGTCAAATGGTGCACGGTTCGTCTCGGCTAGGGTTGAGATGTACCATATAGCAGCAAGGGGTCAGGCAGGGACCAGCAGTCAGATGCTTTCTTGGGCAACGTTAAATGTTTGAAGTGTGAACCCGCCTGTGAAGATAATCACGCTAAGTAAGATAAGCCCTAGGCTTACCTCGTAGGAGATGGTTTGTGCTACGGCTCGGAGGGCCCCGATTAGGGCATATTTAGAATTTGAAGCCCATCCGGAGCCAAGGATAGAATATACGGCCAGGCTGGAGAGCGCAAGCACGAATAGTACTCCTAGGCCTAAGTCTGTAACAGGATAGGGGATGGGCATGGGGGCCCAAAGGGTGAGTGCAAGGGTTAAAGCGAGCATGGGCGTAGCCAGAAATAGGAAGGGGGAGGAAGTTGATGGTCGTACGGGCTCTTTAATAAAAAGTTTGAGACCATCTGCGATGGGTTGAAGTAATCCATATGGGCCAACAATGTTGGGTCCCTTCCGGAGTTGTATATATCCAAGAACTTTCCGTTCTAGCAGGGTGAGGAAGGCAACTGCCAGGAGGACAGGGACAATGTAGGCCAGGGGGTTAATAACGTGGGTAATTAGGGTCGCGATCATAGCTAAGGAGAGGGTTTGAACCTCTGGGAAAAAGGGCTTAGGCCTTTCGCAATTACCGGGCTCTGCCACCTTAGCGCGCCGTTATCTCAGGCACACTTTGGTGTGCCCCCTTGTCTGTTTTAGTTGCCTTCATCAGGTGGGGGTGGGGCGTGCCTCAAGCATGGGCCCCTTCTTTCCGGTCCTTTCGTACTAGGAAACATCACTTCATAGATAGAAACTGACCTGGATTACTCCGGTCTGAACTCAGATCACGTAGGACTTTAATCGTTGAACAAACGAACCCTTAATAGCGGCTGCACCATTAGGATGTCCTGATCCAACATCGAGGTCGTAAACCCCCTCGTCGATAGGGACTCTGGGAGAGGATTGCGCTGTTATCCCTAGGGTAACTCGGTCCGTTGATCGGCGTTCGCCGGATCATTTTTGGTCAGAAATTCTGGTGCTTAGAGCTGTAGCTCTCGGCTGTGGGGGCAGTGCCCCCAGTCCACATGGGGGCTTTGTTTTCCCCCGCGGTCGCCCCAACCAAAGACATATGGGCTAGGGGTCACTGCGTTTTTACTCGTTAGCTCAAGGTTGCTTGACGTGATCTGCCTGGTGTCTAAAGCTCCATAGGGTCTTCTCGTCTTATGTACTTATGTCCGCTTCTGCACGGGCAGATCAATTTCATTGACTTGGAAGAGGAGACAGCTAAGCCCTCGTGATGCCATTCATACAGGTCCTCATTTAAAAGACAAGTGATTGCGCTACCTTCGCACGGTCAAAATACCGCGGCCGTTAAACCCATAGTCACAGGGCAGGCGGGACCTCTTATGCTTTGATTTGCAAGAGGCGATGTTTTTGGTAAACAGGCGAGGCTTGTGTTTGCCGAGTTCCTTCTCTTCCTTTGGGTCTTTCCTTGTGGGCACTCCTGTGTGGGGTTAACGATATATTTGTGTAGGCTTTTCTAGGTTTCTCTTCTGGCCTCCACTCCCCTCTTAGTTTGGGTTCGTTATTTGTCGGTGGGGTGTCCGGTCCGACTTACACATGTGCTGGGAGAGGGTTATTCCCTCTTATTACTCATTCTAGCATAATCTCTTCCATGGGGGCATGGAACGGCTTAGTACGGTTAGGGGGTAGGATTTCTTATCAAAATAAGAGGTTTGTATCTGTCTGAGCTTTAACGCTTTCTATGCAGGTGGCTGCTCTTAGGCCCACTGTAACAGGTTACCTTAGTAATTATGATCCTTAGCCGCCTGTTAAGGTTGTGTCCTTGTTCAAAGGAGCTGTACCTCCTTTGACTAACTCCCTTGGTTTCTATGGGACGAGGTTAGTTTTACCTTGAGGTCCTAAGAAAGCCAGGGGGCTGAACTTCTATTCATTTCCTAAGCAACCAGCTATAACTAGGCTCGATAGGTTTATCACCTCTACTCGGGGCTCTTCCCACTCTTTTGCCACAGAGACGGGTTGGCCCTATAATAGGCTGTCCCGGAGTAGCTCGTCTAGTTTCGGGGGCCTGAACTAAAGTTCTCTTTGCTCGGGTTTGCTGGCTAAATCATGATGCAAAAGGTACGAGATTTAATCTCTGCTTTTCTGGGCTTAAATGGGTTATTTCAATTCTCTTTCAGCTTTCCCTTGCGGTACTTTCTCTGTTGCTCAATATTCCCTTTTCTGTCGCCCATACTAAGGGGGAAAAATGGTTTGTTGACTTAGTTCTAAGTTTTGTGGGGTTATATATGTTGTGGTGTTAGACCAAATGTGTTGGCTAGCTAGTCAGCTCAGGGTGACCCGACTTGCACGGATGTCTCCTCGGTGTAAGGGAGGTGCTTTTCTGTCTTAGCTACACTCTGGTTATTCCAAGTGCACCTTCCGGTACACTTACCATGTTACGACTTGCCTCCCCTTTGTTCGTGTAACTTCTTAATTAGAAGGATAAATTGAACTCGGGGAGAGTGACGGGCGGTGTGTGCGCGCCTCAGAGCCAGTTTCAAGAGAACTCTCTGCTTTCTTTTTACTGCTAAATCCACCTTCGGACGCTGGTTTCACAGCGTGGTTCGTAGTGCTCTAATTTAGAGAATGTAGCCCATTTCTTCCCACCCCATGCGCTACACCTCGACCTGACGTTTTGGGTCTTGCCCATTTTGCTTACTATAAATCCTTCACAGGGTAAGCTGACGACGGTGGTATATAGGCGGGGAAAACAAGAGGTGGTGAGGTTGAACGGGGGTTATCGGTTCTAGAACAGGCTCCTCTAGGTGGGTCTGAGGCACCGCCAAGTCCTTTGGGTTTTAAGCTGGCGCTTGTAGTTCCCTGGCGGATGTTAGTTGTATGTTTCCATCAAAGTTTACGGCTAGGCATAGTGGGGTATCTAATCCCAGTTTGTATCATAGCTGTCGTGGGTTCAGGTGATGATTAAAGCTGCTTTCGCAGTGGGGCTTCGTGCCCCCAGGTGCGTATGACAGCCTAGGGGGTGTTCGGCTTTATTAAGTATTATCCCTAACCACTCTTTACGCCGGTGATTTTCAACTTGGGCCTCTCGTATAACCGCGGTGGCTGGCACGAGTTTTACCGGCCCTCTTAACCTTAACTAAGTCAAGCTTTCGCTTATGGCTTAATATCTATCACTGCTGAGTTTCCTTGGGGGTGTGGCTTAGCAAGGCGTCTTGGGCTGCCGGGGCGCGCCTGATGCCGGCTCCTCGTCCCCGGGCAGGGGATTAAGGGCATCCTCACAGGAGTGCGGAGACTTGCATGTGTAAGTTCAGTTAAAGCTGATAGTAAAGTCAGGACCAAGCCTTTGTGCCGGCAGGACTTTCTAGGGTCCATCTTAACAGCTTCAGTGCTATGCTTTAGTTAAGCTATGCTAGC